TGGACGAATTTTCCATCTCCAGGGAAAAATACTATTATCTCCTATCAGAAAAATTCCCAATTCTCCTTTTGGGGCTTCTACTCTGACATAAAGTTCTTGTTTCGACAATTCAAAAGTGGGAGAAGGCTTTTTACTAATGAATCGATATTCAAAATCATTCCATTCGGAATCCCTTGCTTTATCAAAGCGACGGACTTCTAAATTCTCATAGGGCCCCCCCGGAATTCCTTCCAGAGCCTGTTGAATAATTTTTATGGATTCCGCCATTTCACTGATTCGTACTAAATAACGAGCTAATGAGTCTCCTTCTTTTTGCCATTGGACTTCCCAATCGAATTCATCGTAACACTCATAATGATCAACTTTACGAAGATCCCATTGCATTCCGGAAGCTCGTAGCATTGGTCCTGATAAACCCCAATTTATTGCTTCCTCTCCACCAATAATGCCCACTCCTTCAACTCGTTCCAAAAAAATGGGATTCCGCGTAATAAGCTTTTGATATTCAACAACTCCTGTTAAAGAATAATCGCAGAAATCCAAACATTTATCTATCCAGCCATGAGGTAGATCAGCAGCTACTCCCCCGATACGGAAATAATTATGCATCATTCGCATACCTGTGGCAGCTTCGAATAGATCATATAGCAATTCCCTCTCTCTGAAAATATAGAAGAAAGGAGTCTGTGCACCGATATCCGCCATAAAAGGCCCAAGCCATAACAAATGAGAAGCTATACGACTCAACTCCAGCATAATGACTCTGATATAGCTGGCTCTTTTAGGTACTTGAATATTTCCCAATTGTTCTGGTGCATTTACCGTTATTGCCTCTGTGAACATAGTAGCTAAATAATCCCAACGTGTTACGTAAGGTAGATACTGTATAATTGTTCGGTTTTCCGCAATTTTTTCCATCCCTCTGTGTAAATAACCCAATACGGGTTCACAATCAATAACATCTTCACCATCTAGAGTAACGATGAGTCGAAGAACACCATGCATTGATGGGTGGTGAGGACCCATATTGACTATCATGAAGTCTTTTCTTATATCCGGTACAGTCATATGTTTTCTTCCCCGATTCATTATTTCATGAATTGCTGAAAACGAAACGAGGTTCATCAAAATTCAAGATCTAATAAAGCAAATAATTCAAACGAATTTTCAAATTAACGAGTTTTTGGTTCCCGAATATCCAACTGACCAATTAATTCTTTATAACGTACTCTATTTTTCTTTGACAAATAAGCCAGTATACGTTGACGTTTTCCCAGAATTTTCCGCAGACCTCTCTGAGATAAATAGTCTTTTCTGTGCAATTCCAAATGTGAAGTAAGTCTCCGTATCTTATTGGTGAAACTGAATACTTGAAATTCAACAGACCCTTTGTTTTTTTCTTTTTCTTCTTGCGGAATAACTGAGATGAATGAATTTTTTACCATAAAAAGAATTCCTCTCTCTCTCTCTCTTTTTTTCTTTCTTTTCCACAGATATGGATTTTACCGATCAGGAATAATAATAATGCCAGTCATTTAGATCTGGTACACACAATAAAATAATATGGATTTATTCATAGACTACTTTCTATCGAATCCAATTGAAAATTGGATTCGATAGAAGGAGATGGTACATTTCTACACCCACAAAAGGGAATGATTGGGACTTAAGAAAATTCTGCCGATTCATTCCTAGATCCAATTGATATGATACATCATTGAATCAGTATCATGTATCAGAATCTAATGTAACACAACGTGTGTGTACATTTGTATACCTTTATATACCGGATATGACACGTGATATAGATATATAGGAAATCCACCATCAACTAATTCTGACTCGTGGATACATATGTATCCTTGACATACTGAAACGACTGCCATTATTGGTATCAAACCAGTAGCGATTCATACAAGCTAAATCTTCTAATCGATAATTGGGCCAAAGAAACAATTTGAGTTGGATAAATTTATTTATATCTGTATCAAAATGCTTGTCCTCATCCAAAAATTGCACACAGTTCCTTACGTTGTTGCCATTGAAAAATACTGAATTTCTATTCACAACATTCTCATTCTCGGAATTCAAACAAATTAGAATTCTCAATTCTCTACGACGTCTAGGAGATGGAATATTTTCAGGAACAAGCAAAGCATAATTATTTTCATCTCCATTCACAAGTACCTTTCCATGTTGTGCAATGGATCTATCGAAATAATCTTCATCAACATATTTTTTTTCTCGGCATATTCGATTAGTTTGGTACTTATTCTTATGGACCAATGAAATACTTATGGTTTGATACATAATCCATTGTCCATCCCATTTTATAGACAGACGAACCGGTTCGATAATCAATATTCCCCTTTTTATCAATTCTGTAAGAGTTAGATCCTTCTGAATCAGCATTACATCCAGGCGCATTTCTCCTCTTTGAATAGAGGATATAGCAATTTCCCTTGGATTTATCAGCCTAAGCAGGAGACAATATACCTTGATATTATTGATCATTCTTTGATTCAAAGGATCATCCCATCTCAATTGAAAAAGCAAATACCTTTTCAGGAAGAAATCTAGTTCCGCTTCCTTATTGCTCTTGGATTGTCTTTTCTTTCTACGTTTTTTAATGTCTGATTCCACGGAATCTTTTTCAAGATCTTTTTGTCGGTTTCGTGGATCTGATCCAAGATTCCCTTGACCCAGCTGTTCTTTTTCTTCTTGATTTCGATTCTCTAATTCAAGATATTCTTTTTGATTAGATGATAGACGAAGATCCTTTTTTTGATTTCTGTTGATGTTTTTATTTTCACTAATGTTTTCATTTCCATTCAAATTGAAAATAAGTAATTTGATTGGTATGATCCACGGTTTAATCTTATATGCATCATAAAGTAGCACAAATTCTGAGAAGAACCAGGGTTCTAGATTCGATATGGGACGATGTAGCATTTCTTCATTCATTCCCATCCAATCAAAAAAAAAGGTTTTTTTTTGATTGGATGGGTTGATTTCTTGATGAATCGTGAGATAAAAAAGATCTTTCTTATCAATTATTTGATAATCATTAGTCCCAGTCTTAGTATTTTTATTAATGTTGGTTCCAGTATCTATATCGGTCCAAATCTCAATATCGATATTCTTTCTAAGAAAAAAATTGAGAATTCTCCACTCCAAATATTTTCTATCCGGATTTTTCCCCGTATCAATAATAGACCCTTCCCCTAGATAATCATTAATAGCTATACCCCCGGGTACATAAAATGATTCGGGTTTAGGCATGTTGTAATTATATGGAATCTCTCGGTCTCCATTTACTTGGAATGGCGATCCATAAATATATGAGTCCTTCCTGTTTTCATAATGAATATATTTATGTGATAAAAGATCATATCTGTAGTGTTTTTTAAATTTTTCTTTTTGACTCGGTAATGAGTTCACTACATAATTATTTTGTTTCTCGTAATGAATTAATTGGTCTTTTTCTTTTTCATATGAATCTTTTTTTGAGTCTTTATTTTGAATCATACGACGTTGATTGACTCTATTTCGCCATTTTTGCGGTACTAATTTAGACCATCTAGTCTGAGATAAATTGTATTGATAATGACCCCTTAACCAATTTTTCCATTCATTCATTCCAGAATTCGGAAGTTTCTTAGACCTTGATTTGGCATCCAATATTCCTCGTGTCCCAAAATGGTTCTTTATTCTATCCTTAAGAAAAAGATATGCTCCGCTATATTGAAGTACAGATCTCAAGTAATACTTATTAATAATTTGGATTTGTGATAAATTGTAAAATACATATGCTTGGGACAAGGAAGATAAGTCACAATAAATCGGTGATTTCTTATTACTAATATTAGAAAGAGACTTTTTTATAGTCGAAATAAAGTGAATTGCATTTTGATTTGTTTCATCAATTCCTTCTTTATTTCTTTCATCATTGTAAATGCCTTTGTCGATAATTTTTTTTGTTGATTCAAATTCAAGGAAAAGTTGTGCATTTATTCTGGGAATATTAATGTTACATAGAAAGATATCCATATAGATTCTTTCAATGAAAGATTTCATAAAATAGTGCCATTTACGTATTAATCGGGCGCCCCCTCTTTTTGATATCTGCCAAATATGTTTCTGTGATTCCGATCTTTTATCATCACAACCTGTCTCGTTAGGACTAATCTTTCTATTTGGAGTTAGAAATATTTTTCTCTTGTCTTTTGTAATCCTTTCTATTTTATTTCGGATTGTGGTTGTCCTATCAGCCAGATCCTTCATTTTTTTTTCTGTCAGTGAATAATTTGTCCAATCCACAGATCTAATTCGAATGATCGATTCATGGTTAATCTTATTACTAATTATAGAATCTTTTCTATTTTCATTCGGTTCATATACTTTCCTCAATCCAAATAAGAAAATTGGATTTACTTTTGCAAACTCTTTTATTATTCTTTTTATAAATAGAACTGTTTTGAGAATCCATCTTGTTTTTTCTTTTAAGACCCTTAGAAACCATTTTTTTCTTTCTCCTAAAGCTCTTAGAACTAGAAAACATTTCTTTTTCACTTTTCTAATTTTTTTTTCGAGTTCTTTCCAAATGGGGTCAAAAAAGGAAGGTCGTTTTCGGGGAGAACCAAAAGGTAGTTCAGTTTCCATCCCCCAGACTGTTAAAAAACCAAAATTTTCTTTTTTTCCTTTCTTTTTCATTCGATCTCTATGATCGAATCGTAGCTTAGATCTGTGCCAAGGTTTCAGACAGAAAGGAAATAGGATCTTTATTTGAATACCGTCTGTTAGCCAGTCTTTCGGAAATTCTGTTTCTGATAATTGAACACCATTATAGGTGCATTTAACATGCATTTCTCTATTCCACTCCTTCCAATCCTCGTACCACTCGGGGAATTGAAATAATAACATACGGCCGAGATTTTTAGCTATTATCAATGAAGGCAATACGATGTATTTTCTAAGAATCGATTGTGTTACTAACATAG